TGAAATTCAATTTCTTGATCTGTATCTTCAATTTTTGGAAACTTATAAAGTTCTTCTGTTAAGCCCTGATCAATGAACCTACAAAATCCTTCAAATTGTATCTGATTCAACCCGGGTATTGTAGACATTCCCGCATTTCCGTCACCGAGCATTTTGAATTTCCCATTTATCAAAAAATCCCATTCTTTTCTCATTCTGCATTGAATCATATGAATCGATCTAGCAATGATGGAATTTCGATTCTGTTTACTGAATCACATGAAATTTTACCCAACTCCATATATATGGAATGTATGAAATACGTATGAACGGAGGAAAAAAGAGGATTTTAGACTTAATTTTAGACTTAGTTAAATTAGAATTTCTAAGAGACAGATCCAAACGGAAAGGAATTGATAAATTCCACTTAGAATTATGGAGTTTTTTTATTTTGTCTAGAATAGCAAATTCACTTTATACCATTATTATGATATTACATATTCCAATCCGATTGGATATCAGAAAAATAAATGGATTCGGGATTTGATCCATTCACGGGGATAAAGACATAATAATCAGAAACAATATAACAATAGAAAGTTCATTTTTTTAGTACTTAACTCTTTCGTGAATTCCATTGTTCCAAAAAAGATTTGCAGAGAACTCCTTTTTCTTTTTTTCGTAGAATTTTTATTTTTAGAATACGATTGAAGTGCATAAGAAGGCTTGTATTTATTAAACCCGCGCTGCTATAGCTATCTATCCATACATCGTTCTCCTTTATTGCATACTTCTACTCGGGACAGCACATGTCGTACTCTATCAAAATTTCTATTTTCTCTTCAATCTAATCAATCTAAATTGCAGTACGACAAGTGTCCGCCAATTCCCTATAAACAGGCATCATACACAAATAATATACCCCATAAGCTAACTGTGGAACACAACTTATGTTTGGGGTTTACATATACTAATAATTGACATTATAATTGAAATCAGTCTTGATTTTTTTTTTGCAATAAAAAAATCAAGACTGATTAGTTATATATCAATTTTGATTTTCTTATATCATTTATCATTAGGGAAAGACAATTTGAGATGTAAATCCAAGAGTGGGTCATGAATTTACAGTCATATAGTTAATGGTTCCAATTTGTTCTGAATTTTTGCTTTTGTAACTGAAAAAAATTCCCATTTGGTTTTTTAATAGAAAAGAGAGGTATTTAGATATTGGGTGTTTTGAGATACTATAAAATTAATTGAAGGGGAGGAGCCGGCCCCCCCCAAAAAACAAATAAAGGGGAATATTTTCATCTATTTTGTATCGTTTTGGCGGCATGGCCGAGCGGTAAGGTGGGGGACTGCAAATCCTTTTTCCCCAGTTCAAATCTGGGTGTCGCCTGATTAACAAAAGACAAGACTCGAAATCCCTTATTCTTTATTCTCCTTTGCTGTTATAACTCGCCGAATTTTTCCCAGCAAAACACGCGTAGTCTTGAGACTTTCTTGATTGGAAACAGCTGGTGGTTCCCTTCTTTAAATTAAAGTGGCGTAACTCGTTGTATTTAGGATTCAAGTAAAGATTATAGTAGTGGTTAGTAGCATTCCCTTTGATACTTCAAAAGAAAAGCGTAACTGCAGTTTCATTTTTCATATTTATTGGAGTCTTTCATCAAGGGTGTTGGGTCAGAATCCCCTTTTGACTCTGCACCAGTGATTCCACTATTATTAATAAACACTAATGGAATAATTCCTTCATATTCAGAGAGATAGGGGACATAATTCACATGGATATAGTAAGTCTCGCTTGGGCTGCGTTAATGGTAGTCTTTACATTTTCCCTTTCACTCGTAATATGGGGAAGGAGTGGACTCTAGAGATACTACGAATTGAGTTGGGGAATCAAATTGTATCACTTTTTTATAGATTTTTTATAGATCGTTTTGCAAAGCATAAATAATCTTTATTAATTATTTAATATATTGAATTCATTAATTTAATTCAATTTCGAATTAAAAAATTGAATTAATAAAAATCTTCATTCCGAAATTGTATTGGCTTTTATTTCTGCTGTGCTTTATTGACGCGTTTGCTATCATGGCTGAAGGATTCAAAATCGATAGGATAACCCTTTTCGAATTTCGAAATCCGAAGAAGTTACCATAGAACGCCTTGGATTATCTGTAAACCGCGCAATCCATTACTTCTTTGAAATGCTAAAAAAAAGATTACTTTCTAATTTTCTATAAATTAGAAAATAATAAGAGTTGCCTAGCGATTATTTCAGATTGATTGGAATCAACAAAAATCAACTAGATAAAGAAAACAAATAGATGAAGCAAAGAAATAGAATTGAGATACTATGTACATTCCATATATTTAATTGATATTAACATTTATGAAGATCCATATACATATTGTATATTGATCTCGATTCAGTTTGTATCTTTCTAGATTACAATAATAAAAATGGATAGTATGGTCGAACGATTCATTTTTGAATCGTTCGACCGTACTATTA